AATTTTGATAGAAGGATTCCGGCTACCAGCGCAACGTAATCAACTTCATTCGTTAGAACAGCTTCCATTGAGTCTCTGCACCTATCTTTTTTTATTGTAGTTTTATATTATAAAAACTATAAATTAAACCCTTTTTCTCAAAATCAAGATTTGGCTCAGGATTGCCCATTTTTAATTCCGGGGTTTCTCTGAATTTGGAAGTTATCACTTAGCAGGTTTCCATACCAAGGCTCAATTTAATCAAGTCCGTAGCGTCTACCGATTTCGCCATATCCCCTTTTGCGACAGGATCCAGTTGTAATTCTATTCAATTCTTTTATTTATTTGATTTATCTTGGAATCAAATCATTGCGTTGAATTTATTAGATAATGATTCTTATATCTAAAAGTGTATGCCACTATTTTTTTTTTTTTTCCATTCTCTATAATTTCCATTGTATTGAATGAACCCTATTTGTTCCAATCGGACATGATTCTATCATTGATGCGCCTCCAATTCAATATGAATAGATATATCCCACCTCTATATCTCTCCTCCCTTAATTTTGACTTTAAAAGCGCAATTTGTAATACTGGAAGGATCGATACTCAATTACTTACTTTTTTTTTTTTTTTTTTCGCCCTATCTTCTCTGAATGACAACAAAGGAATGTCTTAATTATAATTTTAATTATATCTTTATAATAATAATGTCTTTAATTCTTATCTTATGACTTTATTCTTATCTTATGAATGGATTCACTATCATTAATATTATATAATATATTATATAATATAATTAATTATATTATTTATTTAGAGATAATTAATAATTATTTAGCATAATTTGGTATAACTGTTCTAAGAAATAATTTAGACTTTTCTAAAATATAATATCAAATTGAATTTGATATTATATTCTTACATCAAGTAATAATTATGAAAATATTATGTATTTTTAAGTATTATTATTAAGTAATTATTAATATTATGAATAAAAAAAAAATAAATATTAATTAAAATAAATTAATAGCTAATATATTAAATCTGGTAGTTTCCGGACTCCCTATTCACTATTTATATTTCTGCTATGTGAGCCCGCTTAGCTCAGAGGTTAGAGCATCGCATTTGTAATGCGATGGTCATCGGTTCGATTCCGATAGCCGGCTTTTACCTATCTATTTTTTCATGATTGATAATATCTTCTCCCTCCTTTCTTCAAATATCGGTCGCTGATCTATTATGTCGTGTTAACTTGCAACTATGAATAAAAAATAGATTGGAATGGAGCAATTAGATCTATACAGAACAAATCATAAAACAGAGACTTAACTTCCTTACTATCATATACAAAAAAATATAGATATTGATACAATGCATTTCATTCTATTTTCATTCTACTTTAGTATTGTATACTTCAGTAGATTTAGCCTTGCTTTGTTTATCCTTTAGTTCAGTCTTAATTTAGATTTTTCTTTAAATTTTTCAATAAAAAAAAGGAGTTTTATGTCTCGTTACCGAGGGCCTCGTTTCAAAAAAATACGCCGTCTGGGGGCTTTACCAGGATTAACTAGTAAAAGGCCCAGATCTGGAAGTGATCTTAAAAACCAATTGCGTTCTGGGAAAAAATCGCAATATCGTATTCGTCTAGAAGAAAAACAGAAATTGCGTTTTCATTATGGTCTGACAGAACGACAATTACTTAGATATGTGCATATCGCTGGAAAAGCCAAAGGGTCAACAGGTCAGGTTTTACTACAGCTACTTGAGATGCGTTTGGATAACATCCTTTTTCGATTAGGTATGGCTTCAACCATTCCTGGAGCCAGACAATTAGTTAACCATAGACATATTTTAGTTAATGGTCGTCTAGTAGATATACCAAGTTATCGTTGCAAACCTCGAGATATTATTACTACGAAGGATAAACAAAGATCGAAATCTCTGATTCAAAATTATATTGCTTCATCGCTCCGGGAGGAATTGCCAAAACATTTGACTATTGACTTATTCCAATATGAAGGATTAGTAAATCAAATAATAGATAGTAAGTGGATTGGTTTGAAAATAAATGAGTTGTTAGTCGTAGAATATTATTCCCGTCAGACTTGAACCTAATGAAAATAACAAGAAAGGTTCAGACAATTTGACTTTATACCATACCCTTTTTTTGTCGAAGGAATAGGATTTTTTTTTTTCTTTTCCCATATTTATATTTTACGTACCACAGTAATGTAATTAGGAATAGAGAATCTCTATCAAATCAAATAAAGTTCTTACTTACTGTTGGAATAATGCTATCAATTGTTATTTGAATTTGATTTGATACATTGTGATCAGTCACGTTGATGACTCGATAGAAACGGAAAGAGAGGGATTCGAACCCTCGGTAAACAAAAGCCTACATAGCAGTTCCAATGCTACGCCTTGAACCACTCGGCCATCTCTCCTACATAATCATAATCTTATTATTGACCAGAAACCAAGTGAAGTGAATAGCGAGTCATTCATATTATTTATTCCAGTACGGGTAGGACCCATTACTGGTTACATAGGACTAAAAGATTCCTTTTAAATTTCATATTTCTCAACACCAATTTACTTAATGGATTTTTATATTTCAATTGTATGACGCATACGCATTATGCAAACAAAAGAGTATGGTTACTCTCCTCTATTTTATCATGGAATTCTTATTCCATTCTTTATTTTTCCTCTTTTGATTATAACCAAATCAAAACTTTTCGAGTTACCAGAATCTATAGTCAAATAAAGTCCTTGGTTAGTCAACTTAGAGAAAATCGTAATAGTTCTGTTTATCAGTATACTACTTAATTTGTAGGAAATCCAATCTCATTCAAATATTTCATCATCCCCCCTTGGGCACAATTTGAGCGGAATATCCACATCTTTTTTTAGAATTAGTCTATTTTTATGATATTTCGTACTACTGTACAATTCGGATAATTTTCCTTTGGGAAAATGAGAAGAATTATAGAATGGATTGTTAATTATGCCTAGATCCCGAATAAATGGAAATTTTATTGATAAGACTTCTTCAATTGTAGCCAATATCTTATTACGAATAATTCCGACAACTTCAGGGGAAAAAAAGGCATTTACCTATTACAGAGATGGTGCGATTTGATTTTTTTTCTTGCTTTTTTAGACCTTAATCTGAGAGAGAAGCGTGGTTCGGGATAGAAAATAGAAAGAAACAAATTTTTTTTTTTAAACCAACGCTTGGTGAAGGTGAAGTTTAAAGATAGAACAATTCCTTCTGTCGTGTATCCTCGATTGATAGATACGGCTTCAGATGCTTTAATTATCGATTTTAGTATTGAGCGAAAGGTTACACCTATGGGTTCTGGATTGCGGGTCAATACTACGCCACTAGTACCAATGGGCGGCATAGAGGAAGAAGCACTACTCTACGGAATCAACAACACGAAAACTTTGTTATATTATAAATAACCCCTTCCCCTTCTCGGTATTGGGACTAATAAGAATGAATGGTTGGGACAACAAACATCCATCTCGTTTGTACTTTGGATACCCATATAACCATCAAAGATTGTTGAAGTGACTGATTCCTGGAAATAGAAGGCGTTGTGAACAAAAAAATTGTTGGAGTGACTATTTTCATCTAGCACTAATACAATTGGTGTTAAGAAAAGACCTCTTTCGGGAAGGCTGGCTAGAAATTTCTTGTAAAAATACTAGCCCCCATCAGTTCATAAATGAGAATAGTGAAATCTTGATTCCAGAGATTATGTCCCTTAGTACTATGCACAGAGGGGAGGAGCCGTATGAGATAAAAATCTCATGTACGGTTCTGGAACGGAGATTCTTTGAATAGAATGAACGGCCGTAACGGATGTCGGCTCAATCCGAAGGAAATTATGCGGAAGCTTTACAGAATTATTATGAAGCTACGCGACCAGAAATTGATCCCTATGATCGAAGTTATATACTCTATAATATAGGCCTTATACACACAAGCAACGGAGAGCATACGAAGGCTTTGGAATATTATTTCCGGGCACTAGAACGAAACCCATTCTTACCACAAGCTTTTAATAATATGGCCGTGATCTGTCATTACGTGCGACTATCTCCATTATAGAAAAAAGATAAAGGCTAGTAAATACTAGAATAAAATAGGCTTTCTACATATGTATTGTCCAAAGCAACGATTTTTATCAGCTGTAGCAAGGAAAAAGACTTCAAATATAAATGAATAAGTACGCCTATATACTCTATGGATAAAGGATCGAATTGATAGAGAAAGCACCGTAAAGATCAATTAGCAAGTTATTAGATCGATACAGTTAAGAACTGCTTACTTATGTCATAATATGAGATATAAAGTTAGGAATCTACTTATGTAATAGAGTCGATCTACTAAAGTATTGAGCAGCGGTGTAGCATCAGATCCCAAAGATAGTAAGTTCTTTTTTCTTACGGAGGAAAGTCTTTTTCAAAAATTCTATATGAATTTCATATTATGAGATGAAACCGAGATAGTTACCTTTCAGAAAATCCTAACGATATAGGGGGAGTTAATTCTTATGAAGGTAGGAGAAAAGATAAAACTGATTATTGATCAAAATTAGAGTTTGAAACTTATGTAATTAACTTAACTTCGTCTGGTTAACCCAAGAAAACTAGGATAGGTTTATGAAAAATCTAATTCAGTTAGCATAGGGTAGATTAAAAAGATGGGACACAAAAAGAGTCGATTGCTGAGCCGTATGAGGCAGGAAACTCTCAAGTACGGTTCTAAGGGAAGGAATTTAATCACCTATTCCGACCGGGGAGAACAGGCCATTCTACAGGGTGATTCTGAAATTGCGGAGGCTTGGTTCGATCAAGCTGCTGAGTATTGGAAACAAGCTATAGCGCTTACTCCAGGTAATTATATTGAAGCACATAATTGGTTGAAGATCACGAGGCGTTTCGAATTCGAATAAAAGCACTATTTTTTTTTTTTTTTTTTTTTTAATTAAATTTATTAAAATAAAAATGGTGATTGGATCCATCAATCAACTAAAATAGATAGTTACTATGAGAAGATCCAATCAAGAATTTCATTATATCTCTTCCTCCTAAAAAATTCTATTTTGTATAGTATCCCATAAGGATAAATGATAGGGATACAGCAGTATCAAATCGTATAGGATATAGCTAATAAATAAATCAAGTATGCCCCCGAATTACTAAATATGGATATCGCATAAGAAGATGTTTCATAGAAGTATATCGATATGGGCACTTTTACATTCAGATATAAATACACTAGCAAAAAAAACATCTTCGTCATGCCAGGAAAAGTCAAAGGTATTTGATAATAAAAAGGGTCCGTTGGGCACCTAATCGTTATGTCATAATAGATCCGAACACTTGCCCCGGATCAACTTCGATATCATAATTGCTCTAGTTAATAACTAAATAAAATAGATGGATGAGAGATGGGGGACCGATGATAAAAAAAAAAATATCCATCTTTCAGAGGTTTCACTAAAAACTTGACTGTTGGCAGGTCTCTTTGTATGTGTTGTCCGGAAAGAGGAGGACTTAATGATTATTCGTTCGCCGGAACCAGAAGTGAAAATTGTTGTAGATAGGGATCCCGTAAAAACGTCTTTTGAGGAATGGGCTAGACCAGGCCATTTCTCGAGAACAATAGCTAAGGGCCCTGATACTACCACTTGGATCTGGAACCTACATGCTGATGCTCACGATTTCGACAGTCATACCAATGATTTGGAGGAGATCTCCCGAAAAGTATTTAGTGCTCATTTTGGTCAACTCTCCATTATCTTTCTTTGGCTGAGTGGCATGTACTTCCATGGCGCCCGTTTTTCTAATTATGAAGCATGGCTAAGCGATCCTGCTCACATTGGACCTAGCGCCCAGGTAGTTTGGCCAATAGTTGGTCAAGAAATATTGAATGGTGATGTGGGCGGGGGTTTCCGAGGAATACAAATAACCTCCGGCTTTTTTCAGATTTGGCGAGCATCTGGAATAACTAGTGAATTACAACTTTATTGTACTGCAATTGGTGCATTGGTCTTTGCATCATTAATGCTTTTTGCCGGTTGGTTCCATTATCATAAAGCCGCCCCAAAATTGGTTTGGTTCCAAGATGTAGAATCTATGTTGAATCACCATTTAGCGGGGTTACTAGGGCTTGGGTCTCTTTCTTGGGCGGGACACCAAATCCATGTATCTTTGCCGATTAATCAATTTCTTGATGCTGGAGTTGATCCTAAAGAGATACCACTTCCTCATGAATTCATCTTGAATAGGGATCTTTTGGCTCAACTTTATCCTAGTTTTGCCGAAGGAGCAACTCCTTTTTTCACCTTGAATTGGTCAAAATATTCAGATTTTCTTAGTTTTCGTGGAGGATTAAATCCAATAACAGGGGGTCTATGGCTGAGTGATATTGCACACCATCATTTAGCTATTGCAATTCTTTTCTTGATCGCCGGTCATATGTATAGGACTAACTGGGGCATTGGTCATGGACTTAAAGACATTTTAGAGGCTCATAAGGGTCCATTTACAGGCCAGGGCCATAAGGGCCTCTACGAAATCCTAACAACGTCATGGCATGCTCAATTATCTCTTAACCTGGCTATGTTAGGCTCTTTAACCATCGTTGTAGCTCACCATATGTATTCCATGCCCCCTTATCCATACCTAGCTATTGACTATGGTACACAACTTTCGTTGTTCACACATCACATGTGGATCGGTGGATTTCTCATAGTTGGTGCTGCTGCGCATGCAGCCATTTTTATGGTAAGAGACTACGATCCAACTACTCGATACAACGATCTATTAGATCGTGTCCTTAGGCACCGCGATGCAATAATATCACATCTTAACTGGGCATGTATATTTCTAGGGTTTCACAGTTTTGGCTTATATATTCATAATGATACCATGAGTGCTTTAGGGCGGCCCCAAGATATGTTTTCAGATACTGCTATACAATTACAACCCATCTTTGCTCAATGGGTACAAAACACCCATGCTTTAGCGCCTGGTATAACCGCTCCTGGTGCAACAACGAGTACTAGCGTAACTTGGGGAGGTAGTGAGTTAGTAGCAGTAGGCGGCAAAGTCGCTTTGTTACCTATTCCATTAGGAACCGCAGATTTTTTGGTCCATCATATTCATGCATTTACGATCCATGTGACTGTATTGATACTACTGAAAGGTGTTCTATTTGCTCGCAGTTCCCGTTTGATACCTGATAAAGCAAATCTGGGTTTTCGCTTTCCTTGTGATGGACCTGGAAGAGGGGGGACATGTCAAGTATCCGCCTGGGATCATGTCTTTTTAGGTCTATTCTGGATGTACAATGCAATTTCGGTAGTAATTTTCCATTTCAGTTGGAAAATGCAGTCGGATGTTTGGGGTACCATAAGTGATCAGGGAGTGGTAACTCATATCACAGGAGGAAATTTTGCACAGAGTTCCATTACTATTAATGGCTGGCTCCGGGAT